ACAGAGTGATAGAATTCGTGGAATCATAAATGATCTACATAAGATACTTCTAATAGAAAGAATCACACATTGTCGAACAATTCGACAGACCAAATCCCCAAACCAACCCAATTCATAGAATATAGACGAAGGAACGTTGATACATTAAGGACCAATTCATTATCTCTGCATTATATTTGAAACAACCAATTTGTTTGTTGTTCGGCCAAAAAAGAATTAGTTGAAGTCGAGGGATTTCTACAAATACAAGATCAAGAAAAGAATAGGTACTAGATCCGTGTAACTTAGGATTCCATTTGGCTGGGTCAGGATAAAGTTTTTAGACGGAGGAGCATGTCATGATTTTCATTGACTGAGATTGGGTATACCAAAACAAAAGTATATCCGTAACTCTTTGATCATGGACAGGAAAAAAGTCATATGTAATTCATCCGTGAAGATTAAGGAAGAAGGATAGGTATTTTATCCTAGATTTTACAAATAGCGATTGGATTCGTTGGAATGAATTATTGTTTTTATTTTCCTGTCCCTATGTATTCACATGAGCATGTGGTAATGCTTTCATTTCTACGGACAAATAGACCGGTCAGTCCATAAACAAGTACTAATCTAATGAGGAAATGAAAACTATACTAAACTAAAATAGAATGTCTATACAAAAATAGAATGTGTTAGGGCTATACGGACTCGAACCGTAGACCTTCTCGGTAAAACAGATCAAACTTATTATTATCGAAATGATTCGAACTGTTTCAAAGACCCAACATGCATTTTGTTGCATTGGGCTCTTTCATCAACTGATTGATGTAAAGATCAGTTAGTCCACCATATTTTTTCTTTATGGGAAGATAATAAGATGGCTCCATGTGCTCTGTGATTCATCATTTGTATTCTGATGAAGGAGCAATACCAAAGTGTTTCAAAGAAGGGTTACCTTGACTTAGGTCTGCCTCCGGCCTAGATCAACCTGAGTTAAATGGAGTCTCTATCGTTCCGCTGCAAGAATGAAATATGAGACTTCATACACCTTAAAGTTCATAGGACGAAAAGAGGTTCTTTTGAGTCCCTTATACTCATTAAGCCTAGCATTGAATGGACTGGGTATTTACCTTATCAATTAGCAAATCAATGGTGGGTTCTATTTGATTTGGCACCTGAATTCGCACTCAAATCGGACCGAACCCAATATTTGTCAGGCTATTGTTCTCTTGTTCCTTCGAATCTATGGAGTAAGACATCGATTTCTCAATAAGATCAATTATGTTCATTGCATAATGGGCTCCCTTGAAAAGCATTGGCGCACGTGTAAACGAGGTGCTCTACCTAACTGAGCTATAGCCCTTGTCATAGATATCTTAACATATAGATAATTTCTTGTCAAGATAGGATCCTACATGATAGCTCTCTGATCCGTTTACTATTAGCAGATTGGTATTGCTTAGAAATAATATTCCACCTATAATCCCTGAAGTGATGGGTCCTTTTTTGTGATGATAAATAACCTACTTAACTCAGTGGTTAGAGTATTGCTTTCATACGGCGGGAGTCATTGGTTCAAATCCAATAGTAGGTAGAACTTATTAGATACCAGAGTCAATGGTATCTAATAAGTTTTTCTACCCATCTTCTTTTTTCGTTGTATCATCTAGACTTGATTGTCTTCAATTGGCGGAATCAAAATCTGGTGTATAGTGTATAATAATAAAGAACTTCTTTTGATTATTATTTTGATGTATTTTTGACTAGTACGAAATAACATTCAGAGCCTCTACTCGTGTCCTAGCTCGTCTGAGAGCTAGATTCGCCTCAATTGCTTGTCTCTTACCCTGAGCTCTACTCAAGTTAGCTTCAGCTATTTCAAGAGCTTGTTGAGCTTCTTGCGGATCAATGTCAGTACTCATCTCCGCATCATTTCCTAAAATGGTGATCTCATTATTACTTATTCTAGCGAAACCGCCCATCAGGGCCACCGTTAACCATTGGTCATTGAGGCGTATTCTCAAAAGACCTATATCCACCGCCGTGGCAATAGGGGCGTGGTTTGGTAATACGCCAATTTGGCCACTATTAGTAGATAAAATGATTTCTTTCACTTCTGAATCCCAAATAATTCGATTAGGAGTCAGTACACAAAGATTTAAGGTCATTTCTTCTCCCCTTCTAAGTTCATAGCTTTCGCGGTAGCTTCATCGATGTTACCCACTAAATAAAAGGCCTGCTCGGGAAGACTATCTAATTCTCCGGAAAGTATCAGTTGAAACCCCCTAATTGTTTCTGCGAGACCAACATATTTCCCTGGGGAACCGGTAAAGACTTCTGCCACGAAGAAGGGTTGTGATAAGAAACGCTCAATTTTTCGTGCTCTTGCTACAGTTAGACGATCTTCTTCGGATAATTCGTCCAACCCCAGGATAGCTATAATGTCCTGAAGTTCTTTGTAACGTTGTAAAGTTTCCTTAACTCTTTGCGCAGTTTCATAATGTTCCTCGCCAACGATCCG